TTAGATTTTCCTGAGGATTTTGGGTAACCGTAGTAGTACCTGTATATAATATATACAGTTTTTAGTATATAAAATGGATGCACTTACGGTTAATCAGTGTCCATTATCGTATGGTTTAAAATCATACATGCCAGCACTTGTTAGTTTAACTAAATCTCGACTTTTGGGGTTTGGCGAGACCAAATTTAGTTTTAACAGAAGAGTTGCTGGTAAGGGGGGTAGGGGGGTTTGCTGAAAAAAAATTTTTTATTAATTCATGTGGGAGTGGGTATAGGCGTGTGTATGCACGTGTGTGTGTGTGTGGGAGTGGGTGTGGGCATGTGCACGTACGTGTATATGCACATACAAGTGTGTGTGTGTGGGAGTGGGTGTGGGCATGTGCACGTACGTGTATATGCACATACAAGTGTGTGTGTGTGGGAGTGGGTGTGGGCATGTGCACGTACGTGTATATGCACATACAAGTGTGTGTGTGTGGGAGTGGGTGTGGGCATGTGCATGTACGTGTATATGCACATACGAGTGTGTGTGTGGGGGAGTGGATGTGTGCTTGTGTATGTTTGTGTGTATACACATACGAGTGTGTGTGTGGGGGAGTGGATGTGGGCGTGTACATGTACTTGTGTATGTTTGTGTACACTTGTATATACATGTGTTCGTTATGTAATGCATGTATATGCTTGTGTATGCTTTAATACACTGCCGAGTGATGAATTCGTGTTCATTTCTTTGGTGCATGTACGCGCGGTAGGGGATTTTCCCCTATTTTTGGGAAAAAAATTTTTCGTTTGGCGCCTTTTATGCCTTGCGACCATTAACTGGAAGCCGAAAAATAACCGCCGGGGTCCGGATCCCACGTGCATTTTTAGCCCAATCAGCAATTATTTTGAATGCGACAGACTGTTAGGGGAATGAAGTCACCGACGCTAAAAAATTAAAAAAGTCCAGACGCCTTTAAGAGAGGGGATGCTATGGTTATGAGGAGACTAGGACGCAAACCTTTCAACCAAAGGCCTTGGAAAAAGTGAGGAGGGAAATTCTTAATGTGATGTCCTTGATCTTCCCCACCAGAGGTATTGGAAAAAGTGAGGAGTGGTGCAACCTGTTGTGATGACCTACGAAGCTGGTAATAATACGTACTTTTACAAGGGTTGAGGACGCCTCGGGCTATGAAGGGTTAAGAGATGATATGCAAAGGTACACATATGTGTAAAAAATTTTAGAGAATTTCCCGCTACGAAATTCAGGGGGCAATTCGAGAAATGCTCGATAAACATAGCGGTAGCTAAAGTCTGGGTTCCTGGGTATTTTTGAGGGGCGGGAAACCGGGAGTGGACACTGAGAGAATTGAAGTTATGGAAGCGAGTGAATATTAACTCATCGTTTAAGGTGCAGTAGGTTTGTGATGGTGGAGGAAGATATATATATGCCGGCGGAGCCGGCATATACCTTTTTTTTTGGCTGAGGAAGTGGGGCTGGTTGTTGTAGAAGGATTGCTGCTTAATTGTTAGGCARCAAAGCCAACAGAGTTGGCTATTGTAGAAGGATTGCTGCTTAATTGTTAGGCAACAAAGCCAACAGAGTTGGCTATTGTAGAAGGATTGCTGCTTAATTGTTAGGCAACAAAGCCAACAGAGTTGGCTATTGTAGAAGGATTGCTGCTTAATTGTTAGGCAACAAAGCCAACAGAGTTGGCTATTGTAGAAGGATTGCTGCTTAATTGTTAGGCAACAAAGCCAACAGAGTTGGCTATTTTGGGGGGGGTTATTGTGAGTAAATCAAAAGGTAGTTTAATTAAAATGCTAGTTTTGGGGGCTAGCGATGGGAGCGAAAGCTTCTTCTTTTGATGTTTTAAGGGGGAGGAAGTTCCCCGTCTCTGGCTTACAAGACCAGTGCTTTGTGGCTAAGCTATTAAAACTATCATTTTATTAGTTTATTTTCCAAGAGGGCGATGAGGGGTATAATTAGAAGGAACAGGCCAAAGTACAGGGCTGATGCGATTTGTCCGATGATAATGAATGGCTGTTCTACTGGTTGGGCCCCAATTCAGGTTAAAATTAGGATGTTGGTAATAATGAGTCAGAATGTTAGTTGTGATAGTGGGCGGAAGGTTATGGCTTGTTGTTTAGATGCGTGGAGTGATGGGATTAGTACAAGGATTAGTACTGAGAGTAACAGGGCTAACACACCCCCAATTTTGTTCGGGATTGAGCGGAGGATTGCGTAAGCAAATAAGAAGTACCACTCGGGTTTAATGTGGGGGGGGGTTACTATCGGGTTAGCGGGGTTGAAGTTTTCTGGGTCTCCCAGCAGGTCTGGTGATAGTAGGGCGAGGGCTACTAAGATTGCTGTGAAGATGGAGGCTCCTAGGAGGTCTTTGTATGTGTAGTAGGGATGAAATCGGATTTTGTCTGTATTTGATGAGATGCCTAGTGGGTTGTTGGACCCAGTTTCATGAAGGAATAGAAGATGGATTATTATAATACCGGCAAGTCCAAATGGGAGGGCAAAGTGTAGTGTGAAGAATCGTGTAAGGGTGGCATTGTCAATAGCAAAGCCCCCTCAGGTCCACTGTACGATAGCAGTTCCGATATAGGGGAAGGCAGAGGAGAGGTTGGTGATGACTGTTGCTCCTCAGAATGATATTTGTCCTCATGGGAGGACATATCCGAGAAAGGCTGTGGCTATAAGTATTAGTAGAAGTGCGATTCCGGAGTACCATGTTTTTTTAAGTGTGTAGGAGCCGTAGTATAGGCCCCGTCCGATGTGGGCGTAGATGCAGAAGAAGAATATGGAGGCTCCGTTGGCATGTAGGTTTCGTAATAGTCACCCGTACTGTACATCTCGGCAGATGTGTGCAACGGATGAGAATGCCAGGGAGATGTGGGGGGTGTAATGCATGGCTAGGAAGACCCCGGTTATGATCTGTACGATTAGGCAGAGTCCTAGTAGGGAGCCAAAGTTTCACCATGAGGACAGATTTGGGGGTGTGGGCAGGTCAATTAGGGAGTTGTTTAGGATTTTAAGAAGCGGGTGAGTTTTTCGTGTGGTCATTAGGTTTTTGTAGTTGAATAACAACGAGGGTTTTTCAGGCCTTAGGTTCTGGTTAGTGCCCAGATAAAAATAATGTCTTATTTAGTTTTTGTCTTTTTTATGTGCTTGATTTTAACACTGGTGTGAGTTGCGTCAAATCCCTCTCCTTACTATGGTGCGGCGGGGCTGGTAAGTTCGGCTGTAGTGGGGTGTGGTGTTTTAGTTGGGATGGGGCACTCGTTTATTTCTTTAGTACTTTTTTTAATTTACCTAGGGGGTATATTAGTAGTGTTTGTTTATACTGTGAGTCTGGCAGCAGAGCCGTATCCTGAAGCACTTGGAAGTCGGGTTGGGGTTTACTTCTTAGGTTATTTTTCTGTGTTCGTGTTGTTGGGGGGTGTGATTGTTGGGGAGTGGGATGTAGTCGGGTTGAATTTGGAGGTTCGTACTTCATCTGGGGTGTGTTTAGTTAATATTGATTTTATTGGGGTTCCTTTGTTGTATTCTTGGGGGGGGTTTGATCTGCTGGTTTGTGGGTGGGCTTTGTTGTTAGTACTATTTGTTGTGCTGGAATTAACCCGGGGGCTATTTCGTGGGGGTCTTCGTTCGGTTAGAAGAGGGTCGGCGTTGTTATTGAGACTGCAATAATGAGGGTTACAATGAATGTTGTTAGGTAGGCCTTAATGAGGCCTTTTTGTGCCGCTGTTTTTTTAATGGGGGCCAGGGTTGTGTGGGCTAATCCTTGTGGGCCTGTTTTTTCTAGCCAGGTGATGTCATGGAGGTTGGTTGTTTGTCCTAGTTTCAGGGATAGTTGGGGCAGATTTCGATGAAGCATGTTGAAAAAGCCCAGCTGGCTGGAGAATAGGTGGAGCGAGGTTGGCTTGTACGGGAGAGTTAGGGATGTTTGTTTGGCGACTTCTAAAGCGGCGGCTAATCCTGTTGCTGTGACTAAAAGGGCTAGGAGTTTCAAGTCTACGGGCATTGTTAGTGCTGGTGTTTTTGTTGGGAGTATTGTTGTCGACAAGATTAGTCCGGCAAGAATGCTGCCCAAGGTTAGGCGGGTTATTGAGTTTACAAGGGCTGGGTTATTCTCGTTTGTTGGGGCTAGGGCCTGGGTCCGTGGGGGGTTTATTTGTACGTAGAAGATGATTCGCAGGCTATACACTGCGGTTAGTATTGTTGCGATGATTGTAAGTAGTAAGGCTCAGGCGTTAATGAGTGAAATATTTATTGTTTCGATAATTGTGTCTTTGGAGTAAAACCCCGCTAGGAATGGTGTGCCCATGAGGGCTAGGGTGCCGATGGTTAAGCATGAGGAGGTGATTGGTAGTGTTTTTTTGACTCCCCCTATTAGTCGGAGGTCTTGTTCATTTGCTAAGTTGTGGATGATTGAGCCCGAGCAGAGAAATAGGAGGGCCTTAAAGAATGCGTGTGTTGAGATGTGGAGGAAGGCTAATTGGGGCAAGTTAAGTCCAATTGATACCATTATTAAGCCCAACTGACTGGAAGTTGAGAAAGCAATGATTTTTTTAATGTCATTTTGGGTCGTAGCGCAGACTGCTGTAAAGAGGGTGGTTGTTGCCCCAAGGCAGAGGCAGGCTGTTAGGGCTAGGGGGCTCTTTTCTATTAGGGGGGAGAATCGGATTAGGAGGAAAACGCCGGCTACTACTATTGTGCTTGAGTGAAGTAGGGCTGATACTGGGGTGGGTCCTTCTATGGCTGCTGGAAGTCACGGGTGGAGGCCGAATTGGGCGGATTTTCCTGTCGCCGCTAAGATTAGGCCCATTAGCGGGACAATATTTGGTGTTTCTAGTTGTGTAAATATTTGCGGGAGTTCTCATGTTGATATGTTTATAGCTAGCCAGGCAATGGTCAGGATAAGTCCAATGTCTCCGATTCGGTTGTAGATGACTGCCTGAAGGGCTGATGTGTTTGCGTCGGATCGGGCAGACCATCAACCGATTAGTAGAAAGGATATGATGCCGACCCCCTCTCAGCCGATGAATAGTTGGAATATGTTGTTTGCTGTTACCAGGGTAATTATGGAAATTAAGAAGATTAGTAGGTATTTAAAGAATCGGTTAACAAGAGGGTCCGTTTTTATATATCAGGAGGCAAACTCTAAGATCGATCAAGTGACAAATAAGGCAATAGGGGTGAAGGTGAGGGAGTACTGGTCGAATAAAAAGCTTAGGTTGATGTTAAAGTTGGAGACAGAAAATAGGTGAATGTGTATGATTGTAGTCTCTACTCCGTTGTTGATAAGTGATATAAGTGGGATTAGGCTAGTTATGCAGGCTATTACTACGGCTATTTTGACGTGTGTTAGGCTTCATTTGGGATCGAGGGCGTCTGGTTTAAGGGCGGTTAATGTTGGAAAAATAAGGATGATGAGTGTAGTAAGGGTTGCGGTTTGGGTGAGTATAGAGTGCATGGACTTTTACTTGGATTTGCACCAAGGTTAGTGGCGCCTAAAGCCGGTGGATGACTTCTATCCTTTAAAAGTAAGAGGTCTGAGGGTTTAGTCTCAGGTACTAGAATTAGCAGTTCTTGTATTTATGGGCCCTCTCGGTATATAAGAAGGCTTAAGCTTCTGTTTTTAGATCCACAGACTAATGTTTTATTTTAAACTATATTTACAGGAGTAAAAGCTGGTAAAAAGTTCTGGTTTTGCGGTCAGTAGGACTAGCGGGATTAGGTGGAGGGCTATTAGCAGGTGTTCTCGTGTATGAGTGGGGTTGTTGATGACTAGGTGTGTTGGAAGTTTACCTCGTTGGGTTATAAGGAACATGTAGAGTGAGTATGATGCGGTTAATAGGGTTCCTAATCCTGTGAGAATAATTGTAATGTTGGCTCAGTTAAATAGGGAGGAGATGATAAGTAGTTCTCCCATTAGGTTGATTGACGGGGGGAGGGCAAGGTTAGCAAGGCTGGCGATAAGTCACCAGAATGTTATTAGGGGTAGGATAATATGAAGTCCGCGGGTTAGTAGAAATGTTCGGGAGTGTGTTCGTTCGTAATTGGTGTTGGCCAGGCAGAATAGTAAGGAGGATGTTAGGCCATGTGCGACTATGAGGAAAATTGCTCCGTTTAGACCTCATTGGGTCTGAATTAGTGTTGCGCAGATAACGAGGCCCATGTGGCTAATAGATGAGTAGGCGATTATTGATTTTAGGTCTGTTTGTCGCAGGCAGATTGAGCTGGCTATAAGGATGCCCCAGAGGGCCAGGATTAAGAGTGGGTAGGTTAGGGTGTTTGTAAGTGGGGATAAGGTTGTGGAGATTCGGATGATTCCGTATCCCCCGAGTTTTAGCAGAATTGCTGCTAGAACCATAGAGCCGGCAATGGGGGCCTCCACATGGGCTTTTGGGAGTCACAGGTGAAGGCCGTATATAGGTATTTTTACTATAAAGGCCAGCAGGCAGCCGTACCACAGGGCAGTGTTGCTTCATGAGTTTAGTAGTTCTGGTTGAAGGACGTGCAGAAGTGGTATGTAGGTTAAGAGAAGTGATTTGTTGAGATGAAGGATAGCAATTAGGAGGGGGAGAGAGCTTGCGAGCGTGTAGAATAGAAAGTAGATTCCTGCGCTTAGGCGTTCTGCCTGGTGGCCCCACCGGGTGATTACGATCAGTGTTGGGATAAGCGTAGCTTCGAATATAACATAGAACATGGTGAGATCGGAGGCCGAGAATGTTGTAATTAGGAGGACCTGAAGGGTGGTGAGTGTTAGTAGGTATATTCGCTTGCGGGGGAGGGGTTCTTGGTGTAGGTGGTTTTGGCTAGCCATTGATATGAGGGGCAGCAGTCAGCAGGATAGTACTAGGAGTGGTGCTGACAGGGGGTCAACGGTTATTAGTTTATTGGAGAAGGATAGGTCTAGGTTTATTGGGTATTCAAGTCATACTAGGCTGATCATTGCGATTAGAATAGAGTATAGTGTGTGTGCGATGAATAGGAGTGGGGGGCTGAGGAAGAGTGTGGTTGGGATAAGTATTGCTGTTGGGACGAGGATTTTTAGCATTGTAGGATGTTCAGGTTGTTTAGGTGGTCATTTCCGTGTGTTCGCGAGGTTGCAACTACGAGTGCGAGACCTGTTCCGGCTTCGCATGCTGAGAAAGCAAGAATAATAATTGGCAAGGAGGTGACTGTTGGAAGTTGTAGGGTTAAAGAGAAGAAAGACAGAAGAATGAACAGGGCGAGTATTATTCCTTCAATGCACAGGAGGGCTGAGATAAAATGGGTTCGGTGGATGGATAGGCCCAGGATGCTGAATATAAAGGCCGAGTTTAATGTAAAGTGGGCTGGGGTCATTTAGAGATCTCGTGTGGTCGAGGTTTACTAAGTCGAAATTAGTTGTCTTGTTTAGACTAATCTCTAATTCAGCTCATTCTAGTCCGCCTTGGTGTCATTCGTAGATGAGGCCGGCGGCAAGGTGAATTAGGATAATTGTAGCTCAGTTCATTGTAGAGGTGGGGGGTGTGAAGTTAGCGGCTCATGGTAGCGGGAGCAGTAGTGCAATCTCTAGGTCAAATAGTAGGAATAGGATTGCGACAAGGAAAAATCGGGATGAGAATGGGAGACGGGCTGTGCCCTGTGGGTCAAATCCACACTCGTATGGGGATAGTTTTTCTGAGCTGGGGTATGGCATTGGAAGTCAGAAGGCAATAGTGATTAGTACTAGTGAGATGGAGAAGGAGAGTGTGATCATAAGTAGGGTTACCATTACTCTTTCTTAGTTGGGGCTAAGATTTAATGAGTGGAAGTCATTTGTATTAGTTATACTAAAAGAGTAAGAGCCTCATCAATAAATTGAAACATATAGGAACAGTCAGACGACATCTACAAAGTGTCAGTATCATGCGGCGGCTTCAAATCCGAAGTGGTGGTGGGTGGTAAAGTGGTGCTTAATTTGACGAATTAAGCAGATCAGGAGGAATGTTGAGCCGATTATCACGTGTAATCCGTGAAAGCCTGTGGCCACAAAGAAGGTTGACCCGTAGACACTGTCTGAGATGGTAAAAGGTGTTTCATAGTACTCTATTGCTTGGAGTGCTGTGAAATACAGGCCTAGGATAATTGTTAGAGAGAGGGCTTGGGTGGCTTCTTTTTGGTAGTTTTCTATAATTGAGTGATGTGCTCATGTTACTGTGACTCCGGAGGCCAGTAGAACTGCTGTGTTCAAGAGGGGAACTTCAAACGGGTCTAGTGCGTGGACTCCGTTTGGGGGCCATTGGCCGCCGAGCTCTGGGGTTGGGGCGAGGCTGGAGTGATAGAAGGCCCAGAAGAAGCCGATAAAGAAAAACACTTCTGATACAATAAACAGTAGTATTCCGTATCGGAGGCCCGTTTGGACTTGGGGGGTGTGGTGTCCCTGGAAGGTGCTCTCTCGTGTGATGTCCCGTCACCATTGGTATATTGTTAGGAGTATTAAGAGCAGGCCTGTGTTTATTAGGGTCGGGGTGTTAAAGTGGAATCATATGGCTAGGCCTGATGTGAGTAATAGGGCTGCGATGGCCCCTGTGAGGGGCCATGGGCTTGGGTTTACTATGTGGTAGGCATGGGTTTGGTGGGTCATTATACATTTTCTTGTAGATAAAGGCTTAAAAGTAGGACAAAAACATAGGCCTGAATTAATGCTACGGCGAGTTCAAGGATTGTTAGGAGCAGGAGGATAATGAAGGTGATTAGGGCAGTAGTGGGTAGAATTGGTATGATGGTGATAATTGCTGTAGAGATAAGTTGGATTAGTAGGTGGCCTGCGGTTAGATTGGCGGTCAGTCGGACTCCTAAGGCAAGGGGGCGAATAAGCAGGCTAATTGTTTCAATAATAATTAGGATGGGGATAAGAGGGGCAGGGGTTCCTTCTGGTAGCAGGTGTCCGATTGAGTTAGTTGGTTGATTTCGTAGGCCGGTTAGTACGGTGGCCAGTCATATTGGGACAGCTAAGCTCATGTTTATAGAGAGTTGTGTTGTGGGGGTAAAGGTGTACGGCAGTAGTCCGAGCAGGTTTATGAGGATTAAAAATAGTAGTAGGGAGATCAGGGTTAGTGTTCATTTCTGTCCCGCATAGGTGATTGGGGTTATTAGTTGTTTTGTGATGGTTTTAATCAGTAGCAGTTGAAGGTTGGAAGCTCGGCTAGACAGGAGGCGATTGGAATAAGTAAAGATAAGTGTCGGGGGTAAGATGGTTGCTAGTAGGATTAGGGGGATTCCTAGGAGTTGTGGGGTTGCGAATTGATCAAACAGGCTTAGGGTCATGGTCAGAGTCATGTGTTGGTTTCTTGTTTGTTTGTTTGGTACTGTGTAGGTGGATTGTGAAAGCGGGCATTTTGGGTTTTGGTGAGAAATATTGTTGTTAGAGTAACTCAGGATAGAATTAGGACTAGTAATCATGGGTTTGGGTTGAGTTGAGGCATTCATTTAGGGGCCTTGTGGCCCTTCTTTAGCTTAAAAGGCTAATGCTTTAAAAGCTTCTTAATGATGAGGCTAGGGTTTGTGTGACCCAGTTTTCGAAGTGGTTAATGGGGCAAGATTCTACTGTGATGGGCATGAAGCTGTGGTTTGATCCGCAGATTTCTGAACATTGACCATAGAAGAGCCCCGGGTGAGTTGTAGTGAAGGATGTTTGGTTCAGTCGGCCTGGGATGGCATCTGTTTTTACCCCCAGTGCGGGGATCGCTCAGGAGTGTAGGACATCTTCTGAGGAAATAAGCATGCGAATTGGGGACTCTATTGGTACTACTATTCGATTGCCTACATCCAGAAGTCGAAAGAAGCCCTTTTCTAGTTCTTGTGTTTGGATTATGTAGGAGTCAAATGATAAGTCTTTGTAGTCTGAGTACTCATAGCTTCAGTACCACTGGTGGCCCAGTGCTTTAATTGTGAGGTAGGGGTTGTTAATTTCATCTATTAGATAGAGGATGCGTAAGGAAGGAAGGGCAATTAGGATTAGAATGATAGCGGGGAGTACTGTTCAGATGATTTCAATTATTTGTGCGTCTGTGGCATGGGTGTTGGTGAGCTTTGTTGTAAGGGTTGACATAATAATGTAGAATACTAGAGTGCTAATTAGAATAACAATTATTAGGGCATGATCGTGGAAGTGTATTAGTTCTTCTATGATAGGGGAGGCTGCGTCTTGGAATCCCAGCTGGGAGGGGTATGCCATTAAGGTCCACAGGGGGTTAGTCTGTGATTTAGCGCTGACAGAGCTATGTAATAGTTTTACTAGGGCCTTATTGAGAAAGAAGTGTAAAAGGAGATGCGGCTGGCTTGAAACCAGTATAAGGTGGTTCGATTCCCCCCTTTCTTGGGCGGGCACTATTTAGTTGTTTGAACAAAAGTGGGCTCTTCGTAGGTGTGGTATGGGGGAGGGCAGCCGTGGAGCCATTCTAGGTTGGTATGGGCTGTGTCTGTTAGATGTACTTCTCGTTTTGCTGAGAAGGCCTCTCATATAATGAAGATTATGAGAATTACCCCCACGATTGAGATTATTGATCCAACTGAGGAGATAATATTTCAAACGGTGTAGGCGTCTGGGTAGTCTGAGTACCGTCGGGGCATTCCTGCTAGGCCGAGGAAGTGCTGGGGGAAAAAGGTTATATTAACTCCGACGAAGGTTACTCCAAAGTGAATTTTTGTTCAGGCAGAGTGTAGGGTATAGCCTGAGAATAGGGGAAATCAGTGGATGAATCCTGCTATGATTGCGAAGACGGCCCCCATGGATAGAACATAGTGGAAGTGGGCGACTACATAGTAGGTGTCATGCAGGACTACATCTAGTGATGAGTTAGCGAGGACAATGCCTGTTAGTCCTCCGACCGTAAATAGGAAAATGAACCCGAGCGCTCATAGTATGGCAGCGCTCCATTTGATTTTCCCTCCGTGCAGGGTTGCCAATCAGCTGAATACTTTGACACCAGTAGGAATAGCGATGATTATAGTTGCAGATGTGAAGTAGGCACGGGTGTCAACGTCTATCCCCACAGTGAACATGTGGTGGGCTCAGACAATGAACCCTAGAAAGCCAATGGACACTATTGCTCATACTATGCCCATGTACCCAAAAGGCTCTTTTTTACCAGCGTAATATGTCACGATGTGGGAGATTATGCCGAACCCGGGTAGAATTAGGATGTAGACTTCAGGGTGGCCAAAGAATCAGAAGAGGTGTTGGTACAGGATTGGGTCTCCTCCTCCGGCCGGGTCAAAGAAGGATGTGTTAAGGTTTCGGTCGGTAAGTAGTATGGTAATACCTGCGGCCAGTACAGGGAGGGACAGGAGAAGGAGGACTGCTGTGATTATGACGGATCAGACAAATAGGGGGGTTTGGTATTGAGATATTGACGGGGGTTTTATGTTGATACAGGTGGTAATAAAATTAATGGCCCCTAGAATGGAGGAGACCCCAGCTAGGTGAAGGGAGAAGATGGTTAGGTCAACGGAGGCCCCAGCGTGGGCTAAATTACCAGCAAGGGGAGGATAAACAGTCCACCCGGTGCCTGCACCAGCCTCTACTCCAGAGGAGGCTAAAAGGAGGAGGAGGGAGGGAGGCAGGAGTCAGAAGCTTATGTTGTTTATTCGTGGGAATGCTATGTCAGGGGCCCCAATTATTAGTGGGACTAGTCAGTTTCCGAATCCGCCGATCATAATGGGTATAACCATGAAGAAGATTATAACGAAGGCATGGGCAGTAACAATTACGTTATAGATCTGGTCGTCTCCAAGGAGGGCCCCAGGTTGGCTTAGCTCCGCGCGAATTAGAAGGCTTAGGGCGGTTCCCACTATGCCGGCTCACGCACCAAAAATTAGGTATAGGGTTCCAATGTCTTTGTGATTAGTTGAAAAAAGTCAGCGAGTAGTGGTCACAGGTAAGATGGCCGAGTGTCCAGGTGGTAGGCTGTAGTCCTATTTACAGGGGTTTTATTCCCTTTCTTACCAAAGCCTCGAGGTGTTTTTACACGCCAAGTTGCAAACTCGGAATTGAGATTTAGGATCTCCGGGGCTTCTCCCGTTTTTTACTAACGGGAGAAGAGATAGATAGAAGCTCGCTGGATAGAGTGATTAGCTGTTAATTAATTGTTTACGGGATCRAGGCCCGTGTATCTAGTAAGGCCTTAGCTTAATTAAAGCATCTGGGTTGCAGTCAGAATATGTAGATTAGAGTTTTACAGGTCTTGAGCAGAAATTAGGGGGGTYTATTCTCTATTTAGGGCTTTGAAGGCCCTTAGTTTGGTGTTAACTTAAATTTCTGTGCTAGGGTTTTATTAGCGGGGTCAAGGGAAGGGCTAGGATGGATGGAGGAAGGGTGATTGATAGTAGTAGGGCAGAGGTGTTGGGCTTTAGTCGTCACTTGCTTGAAACTTTTGTTGGGCTGGGTGATATGGTCACTGATAGTGAGTATGAAAGTCGCAGGTAGAAGAACAGGCTTAGTAGTGTTGATATGGCTAACATAGTTGCTAAGGGGGCCATGTTTTGTGTTAGTAGCTCTTCTAAAGTTAATCATTTTGGCATGAAGCCGGATAGTGGGGGTAGTCCTCCCAATGATAGTAAGGTTATTATTGTCAGGGGGGCTAATATGGGGGATGTGGTTCATGTTGTTGTTAAGTCTTGGGTGGTTTTAGTTGAGGAGAAGATTAGGGATAGTATTATGGGTGTTGAAATTAGGATGTATATGGTGAGGTTGAGAAGGGCTAGCTTATTGGATTTTGTAATGATGGTGGCTATTCATCCTAGGTGGGCGATGGAGGAGAATGCGATGATTTTTCGTAATTGTGTTTGATTTAGCCCCCCCAATCCTCCCACAATTACTGATAGGGATCCTATTATTGTGAGGGCTAGCATAGAGGTCTGGTTTCATGTAAGGAGGAGTAGGGCCATTGGGGCAAGTTTTTGTCATGTAATAATGATCAGTCCGATTTTGAATGGTGCTCCTTGTAGGACTTCTGGTAGTCAGAAGTGGGTTGGGGCGAGTCCTAGTTTTATTGCTAGGGCCATAGTCAGGAGTGTTTGGGCTACCGGGTCTTCTAGTTGTAGGATGCTTCATTGGCCGGTTGCTTGGGCATTTATTACGCTAGAGAATAGGATTAGGGCGGAGGCTGCTGCTTGTGTAAGGAAGTATTTTGTTGAAGCTTCTGTTGCTCGTGGGTGGTGAGATTTGGAAATAATTGGCAGGATTGCAAGGGTATTTAGTTCGAGTCCTATTCATGCAAGGAGTCAGTGAAAGCTGGCTATGGTAATAATAGTTCCTGTGGCAAGGCTAAGGATTAAGATTGAGGTAATTATGGGGCTCATTGATAAAGGAGGGGTTTAAACCAACATTTTCGGGGTATGGGCCCGAGAGCTTATTTAGCTGACTTTACTAGGAAGTAGTATGATGGGAGTACAGGAAATTTTGAGTTTTCTGGTGCAGGTTCAATTCCTGTCTTTCTAGGGAAGTGAGAGGATTTAAACCTCTGTTGTTTACTCTATCAAGGTAATCCTTTATAATTCAGGCACATTTCCTGGGCGGGTTAGATTGGTGGGATGCCAAGTAAGAAGATTGGGAAGGAGATGTGTCATAGGCAGAGGGCCAGGGTAACGGGTAGAAATTGTTTTCATAGAAGGTGTATTAGTTGGTCGTAGCGAAAGCGCGGGTATGAGGCGCGTACTCAAAGAAATCCGATAGACAGAAGAACAGTTTTGGCTATTATATTTATTGGGAAGTTTTCTGGGTTCTGTAGGATGCCCGGGTTGATAAATAGGATGCACGAGAGAGAGTTTATTAGAAGAATATTGGCGTATTCTGCAAGGAAGAAGAGGGCGAAAGGTCCTGCTGCATACTCTACGTTGAACCCGGAGACGAGTTCTGATTCGCCCTCTGTTAAATCAAATGGTGCTCGGTTGGTCTCTGCTAGGGTGGAAATATATCATATTATCATGAGGGGTCAGGATGAGAATAGAAGTCAATTGTGTTTTTGTGTGATGGAGAGTACTTGCAGTGTGAATCCCCCTGCAATCAGGACCATCGAGAGTAGGATGATCCCTAGGGTTACTTCGTAGGAGATGGTTTGTGCGATAGCTCGAAGGGCCCCTATTAAGGCGTATTTTGAGTTTGATGCTCACCCAGATCATAGGATAGAGTAGACGGCTATGCTGGAGACTGCTAATATGAATAATAGGCCGAGATTAAGTTCTGTTAGGGCGTAGGGTATGGGGAGTGGGCTTCAAATTATTATAGCTAGTGAGAGGGCCAGAAGGGGGGCGAGGATCAGTAGGAGCGGAGAGGAGTGTGATGGACGAATTGGTTCTTTGATAAATAGTTTTACCCCGTCTGCCACGGGTTGGAGTAGGCCCTGGGGCCCGACGATGTTGGGTCCTTTGCGTAGTTGTATGTACCCTAGGGTTTTTCGTTCTAGGAGGGTTAGAAATGCTACGGCGACCAGGATCGGGAGGATATATAAGATTGGGTTTACAATAAGGTTTAAAAGCAGGGCCATTATTAGGGAGAGGATTTGAACCTCTATATCGAGATCTTAGGCCTCTTGCATAACTTGGCTCTGCCACCCTAATTTTAGCCCTGGTTTCGGGCTTGGGTTGTTGTCTTGGTTTAGGTTAAGTTTTTATCAACTATGTTGGAGGGGCTTCTTGTAAAGATGGGCCCCATTTTCCTGGTCCTTTCGTACTAAGGAGAATTTAGCATAGATAGAAACCGACCTGGATTTCTCCGGTCTGAACTCAGATCGCGTAGGACTTTAATCGTTGAACAAACGAACCTTTAATAGCGGCTGCACCATTTGGGTGTCCTGATCCAACATCGAGGTCGTAAACCTTCTTGTCGATGGGGACTCTTGAAGAAGATAGCGCTGTTATCCCTGGGGTAACTTGGTTCGTCACTCAGAGTGGTTCTGGGTCATGTGGTGGTCTGACATGTTTGTCTGTGGTGGGGGGATAGGCCCCTAGCTTGGAAGTTTGGTTTGTTTCCGTAGTCGCCCCAACTGAAAACGTTGTGTCATTTTTAGCAGAGGGTGCTGGTTTGACACGGGTGTTTTAAGCTCCACAGGGTCTTCTCGTCTTGTGTGTGCATACCAGCTTTTGTACGGGTAGATCAATTTCACTGATTAATCAAAGGAGACAGCTAAGTCCTCATTTAGCCATTCATACTAGTCCCTATTTAGGGGACAAGTGATTACGCTACCTTTGCACGGTTAGGATACCGCGGCCGTTTAATGGTTAGTCACTGGGCAGGCGGGACCTTTAATACTTTTTTGCTAAAGGCTATGTTTTTGGTAAACAGTTGGGACTTGAGTTTGCCGAGTTCCTTCTTTGATGTTTAATCTTTCTTAAAAGCAGGCCTGTGTCGGGTTAACAGGGGGTAAAATTTTTGCCTTGTAGTTGTAGTATTAGGCCTTTTTTGGTCTGTTAATTGTCAGTAGGTGTTCTATGGCTGAGTTACAGGGGTGCTGAGAGAGGGTTTTCTTGTTACTAATTCTAGCATTAGTTCTTCTATAGGGCTATAGAATTACCTGATGGGTCTGTAGGAGGGGGGAAGACGGGTTGAGATTTTTAAGAGTTCGGCTGTGACGCCCTGGTTTTATGGTGGCTGCTTTAGGGCCCACTGGTCGTAAGGCTAGGGTTGCTCTCTACAACAGATTGTAGTCTGGTTCAATAGAGCTGTACCCCTATTGAATATCTTTCAAGTTAGCAGGGGTTTACTAGTTAGTGTGTGCGAGAGCTTGAAGTTGAACTAAGATTCTTTTATCGGGTAACCAGCTATCATCGAGTTCGTTAGGTTTTTTGCCCCTACTTCGAGGTCATCCCACTCTTTTGCTACAGAGATGGGTTAGGTCTATTGGCTGCCTTGAAGTAGCTCATTCGATTTCGGGGGGGCAGACTAAGGTGTCTCTTTGCCTGGGGGTTCTTGCTAGATCATGATGCAAAAGGTACGGGGGTTAATCCTTGCTTTTAATTGCTTAGTGTGGTTGGTGATATTTCATCTTTCCCTTGCGGTACTTTTTACTATTGCGTCGTTGCAGGGTTCAATCGCATTTACTGGCTTTGGCAAATGGTTTGTTTAGTTAGCTTGGTGGTTTTGTATGGACAGGCGAGCTAGATGTAGGCTCAGAAAGGTCAGGGTTACGCTGACATTTTTTAATTGTAAGTTAAATGCTTTGTCTAAGCTACTTTTTGTATTCCAAGCACACTTTCCAGTGCGCTTACCATGTTACGACTTGCCTCATCTAGTAGTTTGTGATTTTATAGTTTTAGGGTCAATGGTTATTGAGGAGGGTGACGGGCGGTGTGTGCGCGCTCCAGGGCTGCTTTTAAAAAGGCACTCTTGCTTGTTTTACTGCTAAATCCGCCTTCTGGTACGAGTTTCATGGGACCGTTCGTTTTTTCTTTGGTAGAAAGTGTAGCCCATCGCTACCACCCCATTAGCTACGCCTTGACCTGACGTTTTAGTGACAGAACTATTGTGCTTATTTTTTACCCCTCGTGGGATAGGCTGGCGACGGCGGTATATAGGCTGGACTAGGCTAGGGGTGGTGAGGTTGATCGGGGGGTGTCGATTATAGGACAGGCTCCTCTAGGTTGGGTGGAGCACCGCCAAATCCTTTGAGTTTTAAGTTTTTCACTTGTAGTTCTCTGGCGGATATTTAGTGGGTTAATATCTGGGGTTAGGGCTAAGCATAGTAGGGTATCTAATCCTAGTTTGTTTCTTAGTTTTAGTGAGTTAAAGGTCCGTGCTTTCTTAAATGGGGGATTTCTTTGGATTTTGGTGTTTCACAACTAAATTTTGATTTTTTTTAAGTAAGTTGGGGGAGTTCTAGTCACGCTTTACGCCGTTGGTATTATTTTAGGCCTTTCGTATAACCGCGGCTGCTGGCACGAAATTTACCGGCCTTTTGAGAGTCATAGCTAGGTCAAGCTTTCGCTTATGGCCTAATGTAAATTACTGCTGATTACCTGTGGAGGTGTGGCAGAGCAAGATGTCGTAGGCCGGAGATCTTGGTGGGCCTGATATCAGCTCCCTTATTTTGTTTAGATTGTCTTGGGCATTTTCACTGGTGTGAGGATACTTGCATGTATAATTTTGACTCAAAATAATGGTAAGTTTAGGATCAAAACTTTGTGTTTTTGGAGAGGTTTGGTTCTCATCGCGGCATTTTCAGTGCCGTGCTTTAAAGTATAAGCTAC